GATATAGATCTGTTTGACCTCCCGGCCCGCTCTATACTTGGTTCAACCGCAGAGATAGTGAGCAGATTATTGCCAGGAAGCTTGACAGGGTATTGGTTAATGACAGTTGGCTTGCTACCTTACAGAACTCTGAAGCAGACTTCACAGGGCCAGGTCTTTCTCCCGTTACCATCAGGCAGAAGTTGGTCACAGGGAAGAAGCCTTTAAAATTCTTTCATTTCTGGACCTCCCACGAAGAGTTTGCCCCTTTGGTTGAGCAAGTTTTGAGTACTCCCGTGGGGGGTACTCCTATGTTCAGGCTGTGCACCAAGCTGAAAGGTCTCAAGCCGGATCTTTAATTCTAAACACTATGGTAGCATCAACTCTAAGGTTGCCCAAGCTAGAGAGGACCTTACTAGATTGCAGTTACTCCACTTGCAGGATCCTTCCAACTCTGACCTAGCTAATGCAGAAAAAGATAGTTTAAAAGTTTTTACTCATTTCACTCTTATGGAAGAGGCCTACCTCAAACAGAAGTCCAGAATTCAGTGAGGGGGGGAGTAACACGGGGTTTTTTCACAAGGTGGTGAGAGCTAGGCAGTCCAAGAACAGATTGTTGAGTGTTTACAATGCCGAGGGGGATAAGTTTACAGACCATAAAGCTGTTAGTCAAGAGGCTGTCTCCTTTTGCCAGCATCTTTTTGGTGGCTTTGGAAAAAGAGTTGGTGGCGAGGGATTTTTTATTTCACCTTTTCCCAGGATGCCTTTTGTCCCTTCCCGTAGAAGCAGAGGAAATGAAAAGAACTATGTTCTCCCTTAACAGTAACAAGCTTAACAGTAACAAGGCCCCGGGCCCTGATGGGTATTCTGCCCACTTCTTCAAAAGTGCTTGGGAGATTGTGAGTCAGGATGTGATAGAAGCCATAAAGTCTTTCTTTGCTTCAGGCAAGCTTCTAAGGACTCCACTATCATTGTTTTGGTACCTAAAGTGCCTAATCCTACAGTCATGGGAGATTTTCGGCCGCTGCAATACGATCTATAAGTGTATTACCAAGTTGATTGCTAATAGGATCAAAGGCTTGCTTCCCAAGATCATTAGCCCCACCCAGTCTGCTTTTGTTGAAGGGAGGAAGATTAAAGAGAATTTCCTTTTGGCTCAGGAACTTCTTATAAACTACCACAGGAAGACAGGGAAGCCTCGGTGTGCCATCAAAATGGATTTGAAGAAAGCCTACGACTCAGTGCATTGGGATTTCATTCTGGGGATTTTGAAAGCTGTTGACCTTCTTGCCCATCTGATTGAATGCATTGTGGCTTGTATCACCACCCCCAAGTTCTCGGTCTCCATCAATGGGGGGCTTGAGGGCTATTTCTCCGGAGGGAAGGTTACGAAGTAAAGGGGATCCACTTTCCCCCTATCTGTTTGTTCTTGCTATGGAAGTCTTTTCCAGGATCCTTGTCAAAGCTTCTAGTAATGGAAGGTTCTCTCACCACCCGAGATGTGCTAAGCTGGATTTGACTCACCTTTGTTTTGCTGATGATCTCCTGTTATTCTGCCAAGGAGATCCCCAATCAAATCAGCCTCTGTCATTAAAGAGAGTTTTGATTCGGTTGATGGCAAATCCTGACAAAAAGCCATTTTTCGGATGGATGAAGATACTAAGCACAATGTTGAGAACCTTTTTGGCTTCAAAGAAGGGACCTTGCCTCTTGGAGTGCCCCTTATTTCTACTAGACTCACAGCCAGAGACTGTAGGCCTCTCATTGATAAGATTACCAACAGGGTTGAATCTTGGACTAGCAAACGGCTTTCCTATGCGGGTAGACTTCAGCTCATCAGATCCGTGTTGTTCAGTATTCAGGTCTACTGGAGTAGCATTTTCATTTTGCCGAAGGAAGTGTGCAAGGTTATTGACCAGATCCTCAGATCGCATGGGGCAGTTGGGATCTCTAAGGCTGCCAAGGTGGCTTGGGACGTGGTCTGCCTCCCGATAGAGGAAGGAGGGCTTGGCCTCAAGAGAGTTCATGATTGGAATAAGGCGGCTATTACCAGACATTTGTGGAACATTGCCTCTAACTCACATACCATCTGGACTTCCTGTATTAATAGTTACCTCTTGAAAGGTAGGAGTGTGTGGGGCATCCCCGTTCCCAATGACTGTTCCTGGAATTGGAGTAAATTGCTTAACTTGAGGGACACTGTGAGACCTTTCATCCGGTCCAAAGTGGATAAGGGGGAGGGTACTTTCCTTTGGTTCGACAACAGGCATCCTTTCGGTCCAGAAGTATTGTAGTAGAATCTTTTATGATGCAGCGATTCCGGTCTATGCCAAAGTCAACACAATTATTGAAGATAACAGGTGGAAGTGGCCGGCGGCTAGATCTTGGAAGCTTGATGAGCTGGCAAACAACTTGCCCCCCTCCTTGCTCCCCGGGCCTGACCTTCCTGACTCAGTTAGTTGGGTTCCTGGGATTGGAGGTGTGTTCTCGGTCTCTTCTGCTTGGAATGCGTTCAGAACTGTTCAGCCTAATGTTTTTTTGGGATAAGTTGGTGTGGCACTCTATGGCTATTCCTAGACATGCTTTCATTGTTTGGCTTGCTATTAAGAATGGCCAGTATAAACTTAAAAAATGGGATATCATTCCTCAGGCTAAGTCTTTGATGTGTAATGACCCTATTGAAACCATTGATCACCTGTTCTTTTCTTGCCCGGTGGCTAAAGGAGTAGGGGCCACAGTCTATAACCAATGCTGCCTTAACACAAGGTCCCGGGGGTGTTGGGAGAGTGAGCTTTTGTGGGCTGCTAATCAGTTTAAAGGCAAAGGCTTTCCTTCTTTGGTTAGGAAAATTGCGTGGGGTGCTACCATCTACCATATTTGGAGAGAGAGAAATGCCCGCTTGTATAAGACTGAATACAAATGAAAGGCACCGAAGGCACTGAAAGTGTAAAAGATGATGTGAGATTTAGGTGTGCCTCCATTCCTAGCATTCGAGACGATCTCTCCGTTGGTGGGATCTTATCTTCACCATGCAATGATCCTACGGGCGAACATCTCATGGCACACCATTGATCAATAAGAAAGGATAAATAGAATATACGGAGATACCCCCCATTCCTATCAGCGTGAAATGAAAAAAAAAAGTCCTCTCCTCCGCCCTCTCTGTCCCTGGCTTCTACTTTCACATACCTTCTGACCTCAGTCGTTGACTTTGCCCCTTCCGCTCCTCCATTTAAAAAGAAATTTAGTAGTTGTTCGCTCCTGAACGAAGCTATTGGGACAGCGGCTTTGATAGCGCTTTCTCAATGAGATATATCATATCGCGGTAGAGCCCCTATCCGTGTTTTGAAAAATCCCTCTCTGGTGTCATCTACTGGCTGACTGCGCAGCCTTACTATGGCTTTTAGAAAGCAAGATCCCCTCCGTTTATCACTCTATAGAAATAACATCCCATACATACTTGCTTGCCCTAATCGAATGTTATCCCTTACTCCATCCCCTGAAGGAGCGTATCCTTTTTCATCTAATGCCGTCTTTTCCAACTCCCTTTCTTCCCGTCTCAGTCATCTCATCTCTCTTACCTGAACATAGAAGATAAGGGGTTAGCGAGACTGACTCCTCTTATGAGCCCGAAAGCCATATGAACGAAAGCAGGCAAAAAAGTAAACTAGACAAAAGGGTACCACTCCATAAGAACAGATTTACCAGGCACTCGAAATTCTCAAATCCCTGGACGTGGGGAAATAGAAAGGAAAGAGCAGACTTTCTTACTTTCGAGGCATACTACTATCTTATCTCAGTTTCTCTCCTTTGACGGTCAGATCGATCCCTTATTGAATTGAAGGGAATTCTTCTCGGAGTTGGGGTTATCTCCATTCTCTTTATCGATGAATAAGGCAGGAGACAAAGAAGATTAATGAAAAGGATGCATCGAGGTTCGAAGGAGTTGTATGCATAACAAGATCTCTCTGACTATGTCTCATCCATACTTGGTTTAAGTTGTTAACTCTCCATAAATAAATAAAATAAGCTATAGAGCCATAACATTTGCCTTCATTGCTTCGGTGTACGGTTGACATCTTTAGGGGAATGCGTCCTTGGCTTGTACTTCATAGTTGGGCCCGATGGTCTAACTTATGGTTGCCATGACCTTGATCCGAATAGAGATCGAAATCAATAGTTGCACCAAGAACCGTAGCACCAAGACTACAATATGGTTGCAGCCAGAGGATGGGCCGAAGCGCCAAGTCGGAGAGGTCAGAGTAGTGGTCGCCGACTGAAGGAGATTCGAGGTTGGGGCAGGTGCGCGGGTAGGAGAAGAGGTACAGTCAGTCATTCTTGGACTAGAGTGCGTGTTTATTGTAAAAGGACTATTTCCAATGGGAGGAGAAGCAGTCGAAGGAGTGCATTCTAGAGTTATGATACCAGGTCCGTCGTAGGAATTCAAAGGCTTGTCTACGGTAGTGATCGATTTATTTCAAAGGGAGGGCTCCACAGAAGCTCTCAAGAGTGACTAGTTTAGGGTAAGTCGTAGGGACTCCGTCCACGGCACCTTGGCGGGTTAATAAGCCAATCCTCGTCTTAGAGCTAGAGCTATGGAGTGTGAAAGACAAAGTCTAGTTTTAGGTTGGAGTTCCTCTGAGCATACAAGACAGAGTGCCGCCCCGGGTTTAGGTTTCGTTAGCATCATGCGAGAGAAAAGAAGGTAGTACTTCACTCGCCTCCGATACCATAGAAAGCAGCCATAAAGTGTTGTAGGGGAGGCATGAGATCCCTTTCGGCGGGGGAGAGGAGACGTGTTTGCTAGCAGTCTCAATCAATGCCCAGGGGCAGAAGGGCTGTGCAATAAAACCATACATTATTGCGAGAGAATAGAGCCGTCTAGCCTATAAGATAGGGCAGAACATAACAAGACGAGGCCCCTTTCTTCTTTGAATAAGGAAGATAGATTCCACCTTTTTTTTATTAGAATCTAGCAAGCGAGCCTTATTTAATTTAGTAAAGTCGCTTTCTTGTTTTACCATTCCCGAGGGCTTTCTCACAAGCTCCAATCAAAGAGTTTTGCCGAGCCCCCAAGCTATATAGTGGTAGAGTATACTCCACGAGCCAACCGGGCGGCTAGTAGCTTCGCTCGAAAGCAAGGCTGCTACGCACCTGCTACGCTTGTCCTAATCAAGCCAAGACCTTATGCTCTGCTCTGCGCGCTATACTTTTGCTTTTTACCCGATCCGCGCTTTGCTTTCGGAAACCTTACCAGACCACCACCCGACTTCGTTGCTTGTGTGCTTGGACATACATAGCCGAACAGGGCCTACAGAAGTAAACCTTTCTAAATGCACACGCTTTACTGTGCGGACGGAAAGCCCTTGATGAATGCCATGGCTAGAATAAGACAGCTTCGAAGACGAATAATGCTATGGCAAACCCTACTTATCTTTTATCTGTCTTCCACCCCTCTTTAAAGAAAGAATGGGGTGGAACCCTCAAACTAAGTGACCTCTTTTTGGTACCCCAACTCAAAATTGATCGTGTACTTCTTGTGTTTACAGCAAGATCTCTATCTAAGTGTTGACATCAAATTCCTTACGGCAGAGCCCGCTCTTGATTTATATGAATAGCTGGGCGGTTTCCTCAGCTAATTAAGAGGCCCTTCTTTCGATTGACTCAGCTACAGATGTTGGCTACTCACAGACATTCTCATATCATACAGAATCTACTGGAAAGCTAGATCTTGGATGTGCAGATTTAGTTGAATATTCATAAGTAGCAGGGTACCTGTTCTTGAGTCATATCTGCTGTCTCGACTATACACACTATTTCCTATAAAAAAAAATATTACAATGAAGTCCAAAGAGCAAAACCCTATACTAAATCAAAATTTAGTCGTTGAAGCCTTTCTGCAACATCTTCTGTCTATGGATTCTTTCCACGCCCTCAAAAAAAGAGGAATTATTCATAGAAAGCCGCCCCTAGATCTTAAAGATCGGTGCTTGTTGCAACCCTATGAAAGCTATGAAATTCATAGCATATTAAGTCTACACGAGTTGAATGGAACTCAAAAGATAGCACGTCACTCGTCGCACATGTAGATGTAGATCTATAGGAACCGAGCTATCTCACGGCGTTGCCACCAGCGGAACATCCCGACCAGCTCCTCAACTTCTATAAACATCTTCTGATTGAGCTCCCGTCGGTTACTCTTTTTCGTTGTCTTGGGTCCCCAACTTCGATAAATATCTTCTTGCCAGGGGCCAGAAACACCGTATTTATTGTCATAACCCGTGTTCACCGCGCTCTGAGACATGAGACACCCGAAAAAAAGTGGATTTTCCGGGAGGCTATAAGTAGGCCGTTTGCTATTGCTATAAGGGCTGCTCGCCTTTATACGGCTTGGCTTCGCTATCGCTCCTATGTAGTGGTCGGCCTAAAAACGAGTATTCCTACCATACAAGAATGCCTATTATCTAGTGCTAGAAGCTTCGCCAGAAGCAAGCAAGACGAGGTCGCTCTGCTTCGTAGCCAAGGCTCGTTCCGTACTTTACTTACGAGCTTGTGTAGTACTCGCCCCTATCTCTAAAGGGGCTTATGCATTCCACTCGTTGTTTACTAAACGAGCGGTCGAGCGAGCGAAGCCTTCAATTTAGCGGCTTCCCCCCCGTGCCTCACCCTACTCTTTCATTTCCGCTTAAGCTTCCCCGGTTTGGGGGATTAATTGATTAGATACCCGAGAACCATAATCTTTCCTAGGAACAGCTTCTACGACGATAGGCGTAAAGGCATGATTAGTTCCACAAATCTCACTGCACTGACCATAGTAAACTCCTTCTCGTTGTACCGAAATAGAGATCTGATTTAAACGACCAGGTACAGCATCACATTTGACACCTGAGGAAGGTACAGCCCAACTATGAGGTACATCAGCAGGTGTTACAATAATACGTAGATGAGTTTTGGCTGGTACAACCACTCTATTGTCCACTTCTAATAAACGTGATTGACCCAATTCTAGATCATCTTCTGGAATCGTATAACTGTCAAAAGTGAGTGACTGTTCATCGGAACTGTTATAGTCTGAATACTCATAAGTCCGATACCATTGATGTCCAATAGCTTTGATAGTAATGGCTGGATCTACTACTACCTCGTCCATTGAGTATAACAGAGCAAATGATGGTATAGCAATGAACATCGGGATGATACTAGGAAATATGGTCCGAAGAATCTCGATAGTAGTTCCATGAACAATCCTTTGCGGGATTGGATTTTTTTTATAGTGGAAATGCCATAAAGCGCGAACCAAGATCCGTGATACGAAAACCAAAATCAGAATGAGGAAGAAAAAGATATCGTGATGTAAGTCCATTATTCCTTGCATCATAGGGGTTGCTGCGTCTTGAAATCCTAATTGCCATGGTTCCGCTGCATCACAAGGAGCAATTGTGAGGAATATCCATTCTAGAACTTTTACAATCATTTGGTTTGGTTCATTTTTTGACTGCTCTGCTCCCCCCAAAAATGCAGAAAGACTTGTCGGAAATCGCGGGTTGGGTTGGTCCAACCAAGAAAGACATGGGAATCTCACAGGAATGAGTCACAAAGTGAATTGTAAGCCCCAACGACACAGGAACGAGCATTTTCGGGGACTAGCCCGCCTCTCAACCAAATGTTTAGCCATCATCGCCAGTCTTATTATTATTATTATTAATAGAATCCGCGATTTTTTGAGCCATTTCGCGCTTTAAGAGCTCCCTAATAGAGAGATCCCTTGGATTAGTAGACGGATCCAGATGAGGATCCCTTTCCTCCGTAGGTCTTTTTCGGAAGCCTCCACAAACATACGATACAAAGGCGGAAATCCATGGAGGCATTTCTGATTGACAAACAATAATTCCCTCCGGAAAAGCAAGTTTCTCTTACCTTCCCGTACGAGTAGTGAAGAACTATAGAGAGGTGTAGTTGGGTGTTGCCCAACGGAAAGCATGGGAAAGAAGTACCACAGAAACATTAGCTCAGTTTGAAAAGTCCAAAGAGCGCCGCGCGACTTTTATTTTAGTTATTTATATATATATACTCTTTTTCTTTCTTTATTTATATACGACATTTTAATTCACGGTCCTGACTCAAAGAGAATTTCTTTCATATCAGTTTCAATTCAAATGGACCCCTCTTTTGAAACCCTACAATCGGCTTCCTTCTTCAATCCTATCTAGAAGGTTGAAGAGGGAAAAAGAATCGTAAATTAAGGCGTAGCTCTCTCTCTCTTTATTGCCATCCCCCCTTTCTACAATATATCTTACAAAAAAATACATGCATTCCCCAATTAGAAACCATGTTTTGTATGACTATGAATTTCCCAAACACGAGTCCGGAGGGAAGACTATATCTTCTTCCAATTTGTTGGAAATCGCAAAAGGAAGCCATAAAAGTATGGGTATCAAAGGACCCTGGATTCGTTTCTATAGACAACACTGATATGCATGCAGCTAAGAAGCCTAAGCTGGATCAAGAAAGTAGGATATACAAAATAAAATATTGGGAATCCAAGGGATACTTCTCCTTGTTGCCCGGTTTCAGAAGATAAGGTGAACATAAATGCATCTTGCAGGTCATCTAGTCATGTTTCTTCCGCAGTAGTTCAGTCGGGGTCCCGGGAGGGTCATAATGACAATGGAACTTTAGTCATGAATGCTGAAGCAAAGGTGGGGCATGACTGCTATTTTTATTTTTTCCTTAATTGTATGTTTGATGAACATGAAAGCAAGATGATGGACATATCAGATGGCTGTGATAATAAGGCTAGCACCTTCGATGGTAATAAGTTGTTTGGTGTTGATCTTGGATTACCTCATCATTCTTCAAATACACCATCAATCAGCTGTTCAGAAACTTAAATTGTCAACAACTCTGGTGTAAATATATCTGTGACTGACCAAAGCTATGAATTAAAAAAAGTAGAGTTCTGTTCAGCTTTTCAGCTTTTAAATTTTTTATCTGTATTGTTTGGAAAGTATTGGTGCAGTAAGCAGGCCATATATCCAAAGGGTATGCTGGCTGCAGATTCTTACTTGGATTCTTAATTTTTTCTTTTGGTCGCATATTTTGTTGTGTCGGTTCTTCTAACATTTCATAATCTTGTGAACTTTTCAGTAATTTCCTGTCATTGAGAAATGAACACAAATTTTGTGTGTATCAATTTGATAAAGCAGGAGCAGCCGAATAGTCCATCTGTGAAAGGCCATCATTCAATCGACGAAGAGATACTCTTAGTATTACGCAGACTATTAAAGAAGGCGGATCCCGAAGAGTTGAGGACATTACAGAGAATATTATGTGGTGAGTCACAGAATGCGAAATGGAGAGTGAGTGGCATTCACAGAACTGATTGAAGCGATGCAGAGAAGTGTAGATAACTAACGAAAAAGACATGGGTCCAATCATTCTTTCTCATTCAAGGTAGCTGCTTAGTCATTCATTAAGCCTATTCTTTGATCTTAAAATCAAAAAAGGGGAAAGAGATATTCTGGGTCTTGAGTTGGACACAAAATATTTGCAATGTGGCTGCTCATGAACTGAATCTAGGAGTTTTGTCTTTATGAGGCCGATAATGTCTTCAACGGGTCACAGATAAGGAAGCCTTTTGGTTCATTAGAAAGTTCTGATAACCTTTAAGAAATAAGTTTCCATTTTAGTCTTACAGTCACTTACTTTATTTGATGATAGGATCTAGGCTTAATTAGCTTATCTCCTTTTTGTTCCTTGCTTATATCATTAATCAATAAACAAAAAGTTTATGCAATCAAAGGTCTTGTTTCAAATTCTTCATTGAATGCTTGATCTGATAATGTATGCAGCAAATGAAATACCCAAACTTGTAGTGCTTATAATCACCTCACTAATCATTCTGTTAAACCCATACAGAAATTAGAAACTCCTAATGTTATTCTAAAAAAATGATACGCCAATTTTTCATCTTATTAACAATGTGAGCCCTCGGAGTTTAGCCGAAGAGGTGAAGGAGAGTAGGAAAGAGGGTTTGATCGTAAGAACCCTGGAAGATTGATCTATCTAAGGCCGCTTAACTGGAAGTTCATTGAGAATGTACTGCAGGAGATTGATCTCCCCCATAGTTTGATTGCTCTTATAATGCTGTGTGTTTCTATTGTCAGTTATCAAATCTGCTTCAATGGTGAGTTAACTGAAAGGTTTGCCCCTAGCAATGGAATCAGGCAAGGGGATCCTCTCTCTCCTTACCTATTTTACGCATTGAGAAGCTGTCTCATTTAATTGCTGATGCAGTCAACAGAAATGTATGGAAACCTGTCAAAGCTTCCCAATTTGGCCCTGGTATTTCACATCTCTTTTTTGCGGATGATATAATTATTTTTGCTGAGCTTCCCCTAAGCAAGCTAGAGTTCTCAAGAGATGCTTGGATAGATTTTTTGATTTTTCTGGCCATTTTGAAAAGTCTATGATTTATTGCTCTTCTAATACCTGCAATAATGTTGCTAGAGAGATTAGTGCTATTTGTGGTTCTCCTTTAACGGACAACTTAGAGAAAGACTTTGGAATGCCTTTGCTGCATTCTAGAGTGTCTAAAAACACTTATATGGAGATCATTGAGAAAGTGAATGATAGGTTGGCGTCCTGGAAGAGCAAAGGGTTATCCATGGCCGGAAGACTAACCTTGATCCAGTCTGTAACTTCTTCCATTCCCACCTATGTTATGCAAACTGCTAGGCCCCCTACTAGTGTTTGTGGGGAATTGGATAAGTTGAACAGGAACTTTTTATGGGGAGACACTGAGAGAAGGCATAAAGTCCACCTCTGTCAGTGGAACCTCGTTTGCAGACCTAAGTGCAAGGGGCTTGAAAAGGGCAACTGAAATGAACCAAGCTTTACTTTCGGTTGGAGAATTTTGCAGCATGATGAGGCTCGAGAGACCTGAAAGCGAAATACTTACATGGTTCAGATCTTCTTTCTGCTAAGGATCTTAGGACTGCTAATTGCTCCTCCACTTGGAGAGCAATCTTTTATTGTATGGTGCCCAGATTCTGCCTAATGGGCTGAGATGGAGAGTTGGATCTGGGTGCAATATTTCCTTTTGGAAGGACAACTGGCTTGGTTGTGGCCCTCTTATGGATCATGCCTTACAAACTATTCCTACTGATCAGATCAATCTTACTGTGAAGGACTATTTTGTTGACATTACCTGGCAGATTTCCTGGGGGCGACTATTCCATAGATGACGAGCTGAGTGGTTTTGTATCACAGTCTTCTAGCCGAAGTGATAAACTGATCCATTGACCCGGGTCGGGTCTACCAAACGGTGACGAACCAATTCCTCTTTTCGCTTCCGTTACAACCGGAGGTCCTCCGCTTTAGTTGTGTCGCAGCCCCCGCCCTAACACAAGAAAATGAGTGCACTTCCTAACGAGGCAAGCTCTTTCCGGCAGATAAGGAGAAAGACATGAATAAACGGAGGATAAAGTGGTTAGTTAAGTAAGGTTTTCGGAGTATGAAGGTTAGTTAAGGCCTTCACCATATGTATTTCCCAAAAGGGAAGATCCTAATTCTGCAGTCAATTATATCGCAAAGGGAGCTCTTTGCTTTATTTCAGCAACCTTGATTACGGTTAGGCGAAATGAGTGAGAGCCGTGAGACTAAAGGCGGTACATTAAATTCGTTTCATTTAGTGCACCAATCGGCGGAAACTATTACCATTGGTTAGGCGCCAGCCGTGGGCGAAGTAAAGGCATTCTCATCGGATGAAAGGCCTCTTTCTTATCTATATTCTTTCCCGACCGTTCCTGCAGATGGAACAGAGCAGTCGACCAGAGATAAAGAAAAAAGTGTTAGCGGAAAGTGAGCTCCTCTTTTATTCATATGGAATCCCGCTAATGCTCGGGCTAATACAACTCAAGTGCTCGGTCCGAAGGTGCCTTAGGCGATGATCAGATAGGGGACAAGTCCGCTACAGATAAAGATCCGGGCTTTGACCTGGCAGTTGATGGAGCTGCCCCTTTCAATCCCTACTTCCCGTCCCAACCGGAGCTGCCTGCCCATAGATAATTAACTTAGTAGAGAAGCAAAGGATATGCGCTTAAGGCGTTAGCTAGGGTGTCTTAGCATTCCAGGCACCTACGAGTGCGCAAGCCCCATAAATAGAGCAAGACGGGTCAATCTTAACTACTCTATTCCACGACAGTGGTAAGCCCGAGGGGATTTCAGGCCTTTGGTACCCCCCCCCGTTCCTACTATTCTAATCTAATTTAAGACTACCCCCTCCTTATGTTTCATAGAGCTGCTATCACTATCGGTATTGTAGATTGCACGGGAATAACTTCATAATGAGATAGATCTTGCCGAGATGCAGCGGATGCGCCATAAAGCCCCTCAACTCGACTGACCAATCTACGCTCTTTTTTTCTTTATTCATGTCAAATGAAAGTTCCTACCCCAAAAATATTTTTTAATTGATTGGACTAGCCAGCGGCCAACGGAGGTACTTCTTCTAAGTCAACTCGGTCCGCGACTACGGGGAGATGTAACAGTTTCGGTCTCTGACATTGTTGCTGACAGAGCAACGAGCGAGGCTGACGGAGCAAATAGCTAAGCTGAACTCCTCGATCTGCCTGGTCAAAAACAAGAAATAGTATATGAGAGAGGGGTGGTAGATGACTCCGTGGATAGATCTGAAACAACCTAACTTATGACGAGGAACTTCGTTTCGAGTTTTTCGGCCTTTTTCCACCAACGGATCCCTCTGACTAATATAATGGATCGAAATAAAATAATAGTAGTGGCATATTCGTCCCTGTAATCAAAAAAGGTATTGAATAGTATATAGCTCCGCCGGTGTCTCCGGGTCTTGCCGCCACTCGTGCAAAATAAATCATAAGGGGAAGCGCAAAGCGCGAGCTGTAGAACAAATCTTTTTTTCGTACCGTGATATATATATATTTTTTCTTTCGTTTCACATAGGGGTTTTCTTTTTTTTGAGTCGAGAAAAAGGTCGCCGACTGCTACTAAGAACCTAACAGAACTCTCGTTGAGAGAATCTTGATTTGAGAGAGTCTAGTACGATTGCTCCTATTCAGGATATAGTCTGTTATTTTTTTTTATATGAAAAAAAAGAGGTTGCGAAGCCGAAGGAAAGTAAAATAAACGAAGTAAGGTTGCGAAGCAAACAAAGTGAGGTTACGAAGTAAACAAAGTGAGGAAGTGAATAGAAGCAGTGAGGTGTAAAGACTGCTAAGGTAGCGAAGCAAAGGTTACGAAGTAAAGCCGCGGTTTATGATATTTGGCTTGTTGCTAATCAAATGGATGCAGTTCTATATAATTACGTGCCCAGGACGTGTAATATAGCTGCCCATTTTGTTGCCTCTTATGCTGCCAAATGTGGTTTTCGTTGTACTTGGAATAGCTCTATGCCTAGTTGGTTGTGTCATGGCATTGACAATGATGTAAACCTCTCAGTTTAATGAATGAAGTATCTTGATCGTTTAACAAAAAAGGTGGTTTAGTAAATGATGTTAAGGATCTGCTTCTCGGTATTAAGTTAGTGTTGGAAGACTGAAAAAGATGAGATGCATGGGATGAAAGTGCTCACTTACATTCAATTCTATCTGTTAGGCTGCCTCAGAGGCGAAGAATGATAGATGTGTAGATAGAAAACATCTTGTATAAGGAGCCACCAGAGAGGGGTTCCAGGTATAAATATTATTACAGCTTAAGGCTCCGAAGGAGTGGGAGAGCGCGCACTCAGAGTAAGCCAATAGGCAAATAGCTACTTATATATATTCATTCGCAACTTGAAAAAGATAAAAAGTGAAATTAGGGGCACCGAAGGTTACGAAGTAACCGGCGTCAGTTATCACAAGGGATGACCTGAAGTTAGAGGTGAAGTCTGTGGTTGGAAGTGCCCACACCCACGGTTATTAGTATGTTCATTAAACACGCGGAAAGAGATTCGGGTATTATTCCGTGGGAGTCGATGCTTTCGGGAATGATACGTGATAGCCTGCCTTTAATAGTAACGTGGGCGGAAGATCTTTTTTATGTTGGAGGTTACGAAGTAAAAGAAAAAGAAAGAGAGCCAGCTAGCCTTTATAGTGGTGAACCCGAAGCGAGATCGGAGTAGGAAGACCATGAGCGGTGAAGTTCTTTTCCCAACCAAAGGCCTAGCCGAAGGAGAGGTACTTATGGCAGAACAGGCCGATCAAAGAAGCATGCATTTACAGACGCTCGAATAGGCCAATAAAGAAAGATATGGACTGTGAAAGGAGTTGGTAGAGAATTACTAGAGGCACTCAAGTGATCGACTGAAACCGGCTCCGATCTTTTCTTCTTAAGAAAAGGATGTCGGGCGGGGGCGGGCAAATCCACAGCTTTAATTTAAGGCAATTTTTTTTTTCCGTAGCTTCCACATCAAGCTGAAGAAAGCACTTCGGCTGGATTTTTGGGAATCAACTCATTTAGAAAGTCCCATCCAGCCAGGTATAAGCCCGCACCAGCAGCCGGATTCGGAGATCTTAAAGACCTCTTTTTGTCACAATTTGGATATTTGTATTTTCGGCAGAAAAACATTTAGAATGAAAGAGTTGCCTATTTGAATAATCTTACAAGGGGGACAATCGTAGATTAGGGTTACGGGTCAAGCCGATGCGGTAGATGTTAGACAGGACTTCTTTTCCTACTAGAACATAAAGGACTAGTAGGATCTCAATCATACCTTCATTGCCCTTATCCCAAAAGCGGAAGTTTCCTCTGGCTTATCACAATTTCGTCCCATTAGTTTCTGTAATGTTGTTTATAAGGCCCTTTCTTGGTGAAATCCTTAGATAAGTAGATTGCTTGGGGCCAATCGATGAATAGCAATCCCCCGAGACGTTTTAGCATTCTCAAAGGTAGGAGATTAACAGCCGATCCCCCATCTATCATGATTCTTGTTATCTCCAATCCATTAAGGTATCCTGAAATGAACAAAGGCCTGTTATGCTTAATGAGTCCTGGTTGCAAGTAATCGTCCGTAAACGTGATCAAAGCCGGCATAAGTTGATTCACTATTTCTCATCTCAACTTGGTTAACTTCATTAGAAAAGTCCTCTGGGTTCGTTAATGCGTATACTAGGGACATCCTTAGTTCTGCAGACATCTTCAATGCATCCTATACGCTTAGGAGTGCAGGAATCTTTTTGAGATGAGCTAATATGTCATAGCGAACATGTTGTCCATTAGCCGCTAATGTTTGACCAGCAAGCATTCGTGGTCTCCCTCGTTGGGTAACTGCGTTTTGGCTCGAGAGGGTGCCCCCAGCACCTCGGTCTATAGGGATGCCCCCCTGGGTTTTTATTTTGCGCTAGACCATGATCCTGGACGGGACTTTCAGGATTGGGGGATGATCTATTCTTAGACTGAGACAACTCTTGCACAAGATTTTAACCATAATTCGGAACGGGAGGTAATTTCTTGCCAGATCGTAACTCCATCTAGTTGACTTGGGCTATTTCTTCAGAAATCTGAACCATCTGCCATGATAAGACTAGACTCTACCTTCAAAAAATTCATCAACTTCAGAGGTCCAGCCGTCAGGTGCTGCACTCCCCACATCCCCTGAGACTGAAGAAGTATGAGAACCATCGGTCTTGTCTTGTTCAGATTGGAAGTCCCAATCATCATCGGAGTCACCCCATTCATGATTTGGAATATTCCATCCTTGAGTGCTCCTAACTCTTGGAGAAAACACCATAGCTCCCGTATGGGTATGGATCCCCAGGCGAAGTAATCATACCAAATAGGGGTTCTTCCCATAAGCGAGTAACGAAATAGTTTGCAACAGAGAGCCTCGATAGCAGCTCTTACCCCACACTCTTGTTGAAAATACACAAAATAAGCCAATGCGTCATCTCCGGCATTAAACCGGAAAAAGTTAGGGATTTGGTATGAAGGGGGATATGGGACATGTTCCATCCATTCTGGATAAGGAGCCATGTGTTCCGAATTCAACATAAGCGGGACTTTCAAGACTTGTGGAATCAACAAAAATTTATCATGGAGACTTCGTCAAATTCATCTTGGTTTTAAGTATCTTCACGCTTATTGACTTCATCTTACCTTTGTCCCTTTCTATTCCTAACAGCTCCTCTTCTTCCTGACCATTTCCGATGTATTCAACATTTCGAATCCCCCTTCTAAAAAATATCTATAGAAGAATCTTCTTAGAAATGCTGTGACCATAGCATCCCAAGTAGGAATGGTTTGATGGCGTAAGCCATGCATGTAAGAGTAGCACCTGTCAATGATAATGGAAATTGACGAAGGCACAAAGCCTCACTTCTGGCTCTATCTCCACATCGATGAAGGAAGAGTACCAAATGTTCGTATGGCTTTCCTTCTCCGTCGTACACTTGAAAATAGGGAATTACATATCCTGGTGGATAAGAGATGTTGTTAACCCAATCAGGATGTGGAAATAGGTAACCGTACTTAAAGATCGGAAAAGCGGGCCTTGTTTGGTTCTCTGGAGTTCCAGAGTTGGTCAGAATCTGATTCTTGTGCATTGTTGGATGTATCCTGAGGTGAAGTGGCCTGTCTATCTCTCATTTTTCATCCACACCCTTAGCTACCCTCCTCTATAAAGGCATCACCTCTTTATTGTCAACTTCTTCAGGCAATTCCCCATTGCTTCCTTTGTCACAAGTTCTACGGAATCATCAGTAACTTGGACATGAAATTCTTCCCCCGGTGCGTCTTTTTTTGTTCGATCAGAATACAAAGCTTCATTGTTCATCTTGAGAGCTTCCCGTTACTCATCTATAGGGAGAGTAGGTGCTATGTGACTTGGATATGCCGAGTCATCAAGCACTTGAATTACCTGACATGACAGGCTTTCAACGCCTGGGATGTCCATTAACTCAGGTGGCATAAACTCCTTGAGAGTTATTGGAAACTTAGACACGAAATCCATATACTCACTAGGTGAGTCTGAGTTCCTTTGCTCTTTCTTTTGTCTTTGCCTCCTATGAATTGGTAGACGAGCATCATGGAGTATTTGTATCATCGCAGAAGGAGTGGAATATAATAGCCATTATTCCGCGAATCGGGATATAGGGGGACTAATGACTCAACTAATGATGTGGATTGAATTCCAAGGCAATCCATACAGATCTACTCAAGTCAGGTTCTAAACGAAAGCCTTTCAATGAGAGTGGATCTCGTTGGGAAGTGATACTCATTATCATAAATAGAGTCACTAAGAAAGAAACGCGTATTAGGTAAATAGGCACCGAACGGTGTCACCCCCAAACAAGAACAACTGATGCATTTGCATACTTGAAATTGCTACCGAACTCACCTTCGGTGCCCTGAATCAGAGATGAACCTGTGACTAACCGCAGGGGGAGGCGCGGTGTAAAAGAGCTTACTTACTTTAAGCAAGGAATTCCAAAGCTGCTTAACTAAAAGGTCAATCAAAACGAGGAAAAAGACAATCATAAAAGCTAGCCGCGGGCTGTTGAGTATG